TTGTCGTGGGTTCTGTGAAGATATATGTCCTACAAGCATTAATTTAATAATACCATATCAAATCTTGCAAGATTAATCAATCTGAATGTGGGTCCAGTTTCAGTTAATCGGTGACATCAGGTATGTGGGTCTGAAAACAGAAAGAGAAAAAAGAGCTAAATATATGTGCCTAAGACATGAAATGCCAGGTTATAAATTTAATGTATAGAACACATTAACCAGAGGCCTTTTAAAGAGGAACGAATGGGCTTTATTAATCTTATGTGCTTGACAAAACAACCAAAGGCCAGAATAGATCAGTTATGTACGCCATCATTGTATGGGCTTGAAACTAGTAACTTAGTATCTTATCTAACAAGAATTGCTTATTTCTCGTGATCAGTCAAATTAAGAGATAATCTAATACTGTGACCAAATCCATGTCATGCAAGAAGTTATTTAAGTTTATGTTCTAAAACCATTAATCTAACATCACCCAGACACATTACTGCCAGTTAAAAATTTACCTGCCAAACCAATCCTAATCATGTCTTTAGTAAAATTAAGCAGTAATATTACTGGTGATATGCTAGCGGCAAATAAATGAATGTAAGATAATACATAGAGTGTATGTTGTCATTTCTTTCTGCTGGGCGAGGTAGAGGTATTTGGTGTGTTTGTCAAAAGGTAGTTTAATGAAGATTCCGGTTTTGGGGGCCGGGGATGAAGGTTTAAGTCTTTCTCTTTTGATTATTCTAGGAAAGTTGTGGTTTTCAGTCTTTGGTTTACAAGACCAATGCTTTAGTTAAGCTACTAGAATATTTTAGGTTTAATATTTTATTTTCAATTATTCCTGTTACAGGTATGAGGATTAGGAGGATTGTGAAGTACAGGATGGAGGCTGTTTGGCCGATAATAATGAATGGGTCTTCGACTGGTTGGCCACCAATTCATGTGAGTGTTAGAAGGTCAGCCGCCAGAGATCAGAGTAGGATTTGGTTTAGGGGTCGGAATATGGCTGAGCGTTGTTTTGATGTGTGTAGAGCTGGTATTAGGAATAATACTAGGATGGAAGATAGGAGGGCGAGTACGCCTCCTAATTTGTTTGGGATGGATCGGAGGATTGCATAGGCGAATAGGAAGTATCATTCTGGTTTGATGTGGGGTGGGGTTGATAGGGGGTTGGCTGGTGTGAAGTTGTCTGGGTCTCCTAGAAGGTTTGGGGAGAATAGTGTTAGAGTTAGTAGTAGGGTTAGTATTAAGATTAGTCCTAGTAAGTCTTTGTAGGAGAAGTATGGGTGGAAAGGAATTTTGTCGGCATTTGAGTTTAACCCTGTTGGATTGTTTGATCCGGTTTCGTGGAGGAATAGTAGGTGTACGATTACTAATCCGATGATAGTAAAGGGTAGGAGGAAGTGGAAGGTGAAGAAACGGGTTAGGGTGGCGTTGTCTACTGAAAAGCCCCCTCAGATTCATTGTACTAGGGTATTACCGATGTAGGGGATGGCTGAAAGTAGGTTGGTAATGACGGTAGCGCCTCAGAATGATATTTGGCCTCATGGTAGGACGTAACCTACAAATGCGGTGGCTATAACTAGGAGTAGTAGGAGAATTCCTGTGTTTCAGGTTTCTTTGTATAAGTAAGAGCCGTAGTAAAGTCCTCGGCCGATGTGGAGGTAGATGCATATGAAGAAGATGGAGGCCCCATTGGCGTGTATGTTTCGAATGAGTCATCCATATTGTACGTCTCGGGTGATGTGGGCTACTGATGAAAATGCTAGTGAGATGTTTGGTGAATAGTGTATTGCTAGAAAGATTCCGGTAATGATTTGTAGAATTAGGCAGATGCCTAGTAGTGATCCGAAGTTTCATCAGGCAGAGATGTTAGATGGGCTGGGCAGGTCAATGAATGAGTTGTTGATAATTTTGATTATTGGGTGGGTTTTTCGTAAGTTTGTGGCCATTAATGTTTTTGTAGTTGAATACAACGATGGTTTTTCGGACCGTAAGTCTTGGTTAAAGTCCGGGCAAGAATTATGATGTATTTTATGTTTTTATTTGGGTTTTGCTTTGTTTTTTGGATGATTGGTGTTTCTTGTAGTTCTTCTCCTTATTATGGAGTGCTTAGTTTGGTTTTGGGAGCAGCTTTTGGGTGTGGGGTGTTGGTTGGGGTGGGAGGGTCTTTTATTTCTTTGGTTTTATTTTTAATTTATTTGGGTGGGATGTTGGTTATTTTTGCATATTCATCTGCGCTAGCAGCGGAGCCCTATCCTGGGGGTTGAGGGGGTTTAAATGCGTTTGTTTATGGGTTGTGTTATTTAGTTTCTGTTGTGTGGCTTATGTTGATGGATTATTCTTGATGGAGTATGGAAGATTTTGGTGATGGTACTGTTGATGCTGGTGGGTTATTTGTTGTTCGTTTAGATTCCAGTGGGGTTTCATGGTTTTATGACTTTGGTAGTGATATGTTTTTAATTGCTGGTTGAGGGTTGTTGTTGACGTTGTTTGTTGTGTTAGAGTTGGTTTATGGGTTGTCTCGTGTGGTGCTTCGTGCGATTAGGGTATGGTAGCTGCTACTAATAGTATGATTGATAGGATGAATGAGGTTATGTAGACTTTAATAAGGCCTTTTTGTGATGAAGAGATGAGTGTGATTGGGGTGATTTGTGATTTGATTAGGCCTTTTGGACCAATGTTTTCATATCAAGATAGGTCGGTTAGATGGGTTGCGATGTTTTGGCTAAATTTTAGGCTGGCTATTGGGAGTGAGCGATGGGTGAGGGTGTTGAAGTGGATTAGTAGGTTGGAGAGGTTGTGAATGTTGGAGGGTTTTGGAGTTATTTTGTTGGTTATTGTGGTTAGTTCTAGGGCTAATAGTAGGCCTAAGATTGTTATTGTTAGTGCTGCGATTTTAATGTAGGTTGGTATTGTTGTTGGTTGGGTTTTTAGTGGTGTGGTGTTTAGCGAAATAATTAGTCCTGCGACGATGCTACCTGCAGCTAGGCGAGTAATTGGGTTAATGATTTTTGGATTGTTCTCGTTTAGTAGTGTTGTGGGGCGGTATTGGGGTGACCCTGTTTGTACGAATGTTGTGATTCGTAGGCTGTAGATTGCGGTGAATGAGGTTGCAGTTAGTGTTAGGAGAAGGGCTCAGGCGTTCAGGTATGATGTGTTTATGGTTTCAATGATGATGTCTTTGGAGTAAAATCCAGTTATGAATGGTATACCTATGAGTGCTATACTGCCGATGGTTAAGCATGAAGATGTGATTGGTAGGGATTTGTGTAGTCCCCCTATTTTTCGAATGTCTTGTTCATTGTTGAGGTTGTGGATGATGGAGCCAGAACATAGGAATAGTATTGCTTTGAAAAATGCATGTATGGAGATGTGTAGGAAGGCTAGTTGTGGTTGGTTTAGGCCGATGGTTACTATTATAAGACCTAGTTGGCTTGATGTAGAGAAGGCGATGATTTTTTTGATATCGTTTTGGGTGAGGGCGCAGAATGCTGTGAATAAGGTGGTGATAGCTCCTAGGCATAGGCAGATTGATAGGGCTGAGTTGTTTGTAGCTAAGATTGGGTGTATTCGAATGAGTAGGAAGATACCTGCTACGACTATGGTGCTGGAGTGTAGTAATGCTGAGACTGGGGTTGGGCCTTCTATGGCTGCTGGTAATCATGGGTGAAGGCCAAATTGGGCTGATTTTCCAGTTGCAGCTAGGATGAGGCCAAGAAGGGGGAGTAGTGGGGTGGAGGGGGTGGTGGAGAATATTTGTTGGAGTTCTCATGTATTTGTGTTCATTGCTAGTCATGACATGCTGAGAATTAATCCGATATCGCCTGTGCGGTTGTAAATGATAGCTTGTAGGGCTGATGAGTTTGCTTCTGTTCGTCCGCGTCATCATCCAATTAGTAAGAAGGACATGATTCCTACTCCTTCTCAGCCAATAAAGAATTGGAATATATTGTTGGCTGTTACTAGGATTATTATGGCTACTAAGAAGATTAATAGGTATTTGAAGAACTTTGTGATGTGTGGGTCCGTGGCTATATATCAGTGAGTGAATTCTAAAATAGATCATGTGACATATAGGGCGATTGGTACGAATATTATTGAGTACTGGTCGAATTTGAAGCTTATGTTGATGTTAAATGTGGATGTATGGGATCAGTTAAGGTTGGTAATAATTGATTCGATGTTCAGGTAGATAAATGTGGTTAGTGGGAGTAAGGCAGTGAAGAATGCTATTTTTACAGCTGTTTTTGTTTTTATTGTAGGGTATATGGGTGTCATTAGAGGTAGTGTTAGGATGAGGAGGGTTAGGAGGAGTGTGGAGTTTATTAATAGGGTCATTACTTTTACTTGGAGTTGCACCAAGGGTGGGTGGCTTCTAAGGCCAGTGGATTACTTCTATCCTTTAAAAGTTGGTGGGATTGAGGGAGCTGAGGGGTTAGTCTCAGGTATAGGAATTAGCAGTTCTTATTGTGTAATACCTCTCTCGGTTTATAAGGAGATTTTAACTCCTATTTTTAGAGCCACGGTCTAATGTTTTTTTTGAAACTATATTAACAGTAGAATGTACCTCAGATTAGTTCTGGTTTTGTTGTTAGTAGTGTTATTGGGAGAATATGAAGTGCTATGAGTAGGTGTTCTCGTGTATGGGTTGGGGGAATTGATTTTAGATGTGATGGAGTTTCTCCTCATTGTGTTGTGGTTAGTATGTATAAGGTGTAGATGGCGGTGATTAGTGTTCCTAATCCTGTTATTAGGATTGTAATGTTTGATCAGTTGAATAGTGAGGTGATAATTGTTAGTTCTCCTATAAGGTTAATTGTTGGTGGGAGAGCTATATTAGTTAAGCTAGCTAAGAGTCATCATAGTCCTATTAGTGGTAGTGCTAGTTGTATGTTTCGGGTGAGGAGTAGTGTTCGACTGTGGGTTCGTTCATAGTTGGTATTAGCTAGACAGAAAAGTATGGACGATGTTAAACCGTGGGCAATTATTAGTGTAATAGAGCCAGTGTATGATCATTGAGTTTGTGTTAGTGTTGCAGCGATAACTAGGCCTATATGGCTTACAGATGAGTAAGCAATTAGTGATTTTAGATCTGTTTGGCGTAGGCAGATTGAACTGGTTATGATTACCCCTCATAAAGCTATTACTATGAAAGGATAGGATAGTGTTTTTGATAGGGGGTCTAGTGTTATTGTGATGCGGATGGTGCCGTATCCTCCGAGTTTTAATAGTACGGCTGCTAGGATTATTGATCCTGCGATTGGGGCTTCTACATGTGCTTTTGGCAGTCATAGATGTAGTCCATATAGAGGTATTTTGATTATAAAGGCAATTAATAGTGCAAATCATCATATTGAATGGGATCATGAGTTTATTATGGTTGGTTGGTTGAGTTGTATTGTGTAGGTGGATAGGGTGCCGTTTTGGGTTTGTATAAATGATAGGGCTACTAGCAGGGGTAGAGAGCCGATGAGGGTGTAAAATAGAAAATAGGTTCCAGCATTTAGTCGTTCCACTTGGTTGCCTCAGCGTGTGATGATTACTAGTGTTGGGATTAGTGTGGTTTCGAATGCAATGAAGAATATGATTAGTTCTGTGGCTGAGAAGGCTGAAATTAGTGAGATTTGTAGTGAGATGATAGCGATGATGAAAGTTCGTTTTCGTGAGGTTGGTTCCATGGTTAGGTGATTTTGACTGGCTAAGATTATCAATGGGGTAAGTCAGCATGATAGGATTAGTAGTGGGGCTGAAATTCGATCTACCCCTAGGTAGTAATTGGAGAAGGTTGTTAGTTCTATAGTTGGTTTAGATCATTGTAGGCTTAAGAGGGCAATTCCAAAACTGTAAGTTAGTGTGGTTGGTCATAGTTGTTTTGGTTTACAGAGTATGGTTGTTGGCAGTAGTAGAATTGTTGGGATGATGATTTTTAGCATTGTAGTAGGTTTAAGTTTTGTAAGTGGTCTGATCCATGAGTTCGTGAAGATGCTACTAGTAATGATAGGCCTATGCCTGCTTCGCAGGCTGAGAAGGATAGTATTAGTATGGGAGTTAGTATGAATGAGGAAATTTGTAGTTGGATGGGTCATATTGATAGAGTAATAAACAGGGATAGTATTATTCCTTCAAGACATAATAAAGTTGAAACTAAATGGGTTCGATGTAGTGAAAGACCTGTGATGCTGATAATGAAGGCAGAGTAGCAGCTAAAGTGTGTGGGTGTCATTTGATAGCCGTGAAGTTTAATCACGATTGACTAAGCCGAAATTAGTTGTCTTGTGTTAGACTAGTTATCTATTCTGCTCATTCTAGGCCTCCTTGAATTCATTCATAGACAAGGCCTAATGTAAGCAGGGATAGGATGATGAGGGCTCAGGTGAAGGAATAGGTCGGATGTGGTAGTTGTATGGCTCATGGTAGTGGGAGTAGTAGTGCGATTTCTAGATCAAATAGTAGGAATAGAATTGCTACTGAGGAAGAATCGAATCGAGAATGGTAGGCGGGCAGACTCTAGTGGGTCAAATCCACATTCGTATGGGGATAGTTTTTCGTTGTCTGGTTTTATTAGTGTAAGTCAGTAGTTTAGTATCATTAGGATTGTTGATAGGGTCAATGAGATAATTATAATTGAGATTGTTGTGTTCATTACTTTTCTCTAGGGTTAAGCTAAAACTTAGTGATTGGAAGTCACTTGTACTATTATACTAGAAAAGTATGAGCCTCATCAGTAGATTGATACATATAGGAATAGTCATACAACGTCTACGAAGTGTCAATATCAAGCGGCTGCTTCAAATCCAAAATGGTGGGTCGAGGTAAAGTGGTATTTAATTTGTCGTAATAAGCATACTACTAGGAATGTTGATCCGATGATAACGTGTAATCCGTGGAAGCCCGTTGCAACAAAGAATGTGGAGCCATAAACACCGTCGGCGATTGTGAATGGGGCTTCGTAGTATTCTATGGCTTGCAGTATTGTGAAATATAAGCCAAGTAGGATTGTGAGGCTGAGGGCTTGGATAGTTTGATTTCGGTTGGCTTCTATAAGGCTATGGTGGGCTCAGGTGATTGTCACGCCTGAAGCTAGTAGGACTGCTGTATTTAGTAGTGGGACTTCAAATGGGTTTAGTGGGGTGATTCCTGTTGGTGGTCAGCATCCGCCTAGTTCTGGCGTTGGGGCTAAGCTTGAGTGGTAGAAGGCTCAGAAGAATCCAATGAAGAAGAATACTTCTGATGTGATGAATAAGATTATACCATATCGTAAGCCTTTTTGTACTGGAGGGGTATGATGTCCTTGGAAGGTTCCTTCTCGTACGATATCTCGTCATCATTGGAATATAGTAAGTAGTATAATTGATAGGCCTAGGATTATTAGTAATGTTGAGTTATAGTGGAATCATATGGCGAGTCCTGAGGTTATTAGTAGTGCTGCTGCTGCGCCTGTTAGTGGTCATGGGCTTGGGTCTACTATGTGGTAGGCATGTGTTTGGTGGGCCATTAAATGTTTTCTTGTAGATAGAGGCTTAATAATAGGACGAACACGTAGGCTTGGATTATGGCTACTGCTAGTTCTAAGATTGTTAGTAAGAAGAGAATGGTTATAGTTAGGATAGATAAGGTTATTGTTATTGATAGTAGTGCTAGTACTGCGGTGGAGGTAAGTTGGATTAATAAGTGGCCGGCTGTTAGGTTGGCTGTGAGTCGGACCCCTAGGGCTAGGGGTCGGATAAAGAGGCTAATTGTTTCAATTATAATGAGGATTGGGATAAGTGGGGTTGGGGTTCCTTCTGGTAGTAGGTGACCTAGTGATGTTGTTGGTTGGTTTCGAAGGCCTGTGAGTACTGTGGCTATTCATATTGGAATAGCTAATCCTATGTTTATAGAGAGTTGGGTGGTTGGGGTGAATGTGTATGGTAGCAGACCTAGCAGGTTGATTATTAAAAGTATGGCTATTAGTGATGTTAGGGTAATAGATCATTTATGTCCTGTTTTATTAATTGGTATTATTAGTTGTTTTGTAAATAGATTAATTGCTCATAATTGTAGAGTTGAAAGACGGTTGGTTAGTCAGCGGTTATTTTGGGTTGGAAGTATAAGTGATGGTGTAAGTAAGGCTAGAATGATTAATGGGATTCCTAGGGTTTGTGGGCTTATGAATTGATCGAAGAATGTTAGGTTCATGGTCAAGTTCATGGGTTTATGTTGGCGATTTTATGGTTTTTGTTGGGAGTATTTATGGGTAGGTAGGATGAGATTTTTGGTTGAAGGATGATAATGTATGTTAATCATGTGGAGGAGAGGACTAATAATCATGGGTCTGGGTTTAGTTGTGGCATATCACTAAGGAGGGGCGGAGTTCTCTTTTTCTAGCTTAAAAGGCTAGTGCTGTCCTATTAGCTTCTTAGTGTGGGATTATGATAGTATTAGTGAGGATCAGTTTTCGAAGTGTTTTAGTGGTACAGATTCTACTACGATCGGTATAAAGCTGTGGTTAGCCCCACAGATTTCTGAGCACTGTCCGTAAAACACCCCTGGGCGAGTGATAATAAAAGTTGATTGATTTAGCCGGCCTGGGACTGCATCTGCTTTTACTCCTAGCGATGGGACTGCTCATGAGTGTAAGACATCTTCAGCTGAAATTAATATTCGAATTGGAGATTCTATTGGTATTACCATGCGGTGATCTACTTCTAGTAGTCGGAAATGTCCGTTTGGAAGGTCTTGGGTTGGGATTATGTAAGAATCAAATTCAAGGTTTTCGTAGTCAGTGTATTCGTATGTTCAGTATCATTGATGTCCTATGGCTTTGATGGTTAAATGTGGGTTGCTGATTTCATCTATTAGGTATAGGACTCGTAGAGATGGTAGTGCGATAGTGATTAGGACAATAGCTGGTAAGATAGTTCAAATTATTTCTACTTCTTGGGCATTTATAGTGTTGGTATATGTTAGTTTGGTTGTTATTATTAAGGTAATGATGTAAAGTACAAGGGTGCTAATTAAGAATACGATTATTAGGGTGTGGTCATGAAAGTGGAGGAGTTCTTCTATAATAGGTGATATTGCATCTTGGAATCCCAATTGAAATGGATGTGCCATTAAGTCGTAAAGGGTTTGAACCTATAATTTAACCTTGACAAGGTTAGGTAATGTATTTTACTAACGTCTTAAGGAAGAAACATAAAGGTTATGTGGTTGGCTTGAAACCAATTCAAGGGGGTTCGATTCCTTCCTTTCTTGAGTTTGTACGTGGGCTGGTTCTTCGTATGTATGATATGGGGGTGGACAGCCGTGTAGTCATTCTACATTAGTAGGTGTGAGTTCAACTGTTATTACTTTTCGTTTTGAAGAGAATGCTTCTCAGATAATGAATATTATTATGATTACAGCTACTAGGGAGATTAGGGATCCAATTGATGAGATAGAGTTTCATAAGGTGTATGCATCTGGGTAGTCGGAGTAACGTCGTGGTATTCCAGCTAGGCCTAGGAAATGTTGGGGGAAAAAGGTTATGTTGACTCCTGCAAATATTACCCCGAAATGGACTTTTGTTCAGGTTTGGTGTAGGGAGTATCCGGTGAAAAGTGGGAATCAGTGGGTAAATCCTGCTATGATAGCGAATACGGCTCCTATGGAGAGAACGTAGTGGAAGTGTGCTACTACGTAGTAGGTGTCGTGTAATACAATGTCTAAGGATGAGTTGGCTAGTACGATGCCTGTGAGGCCTCCGATGGTAAATAAGAAGATAAAGCCGAGTGCTCATAATATAGCAGCGTCTCATTTAATTATTCCTCCATGTAGGGTGGCTAGTCAGCTGAATACTTTCACTCCTGTTGGGATGGCAATAATTATTGTTGCAGATGTAAAGTAGGCTCGGGTATCTACATCTATTCCTACAGTAAATATGTGGTGAGCTCATACAATAAAACCTAAGAATCCAATAGATATTATTGCTCAAACTATTCCTATATATCCGAATGGTTCTTTTTTGCCGGCATAGTAGGTTACAACATGTGAGATTATGCCAAATCCGGGTAAGATTAGGATGTATACTTCAGGGTGGCCAAAAAATCAGAATAAGTGTTGGTATAAGATTGGGTCTCCCCCTCCTGAGGGGTCAAAGAAGGTTGTATTTAGGTTTCGATCTGTAAGTAGTATGGTGATGCCTGCAGCGAGTACTGGTAATGAGAGTAATAATAGGACGGCTGTAATAAGTACTGATCACACGAATAGGGGTGTTTGGTATTGTGATATGGCTGGGGATTTTATATTAATTGCTGTAGTGATAAAGTTGATAGCCCCAAGGATTGATGACACACCTGCTAGGTGTAGAGAAAAGATAGTCAGGTCTACAGAGGCACCAGCATGGGCCATGTTTCCAGCTAGTGGTGGATACACGGTTCAGCCTGTGCCCGCACCTGCTTCAATTCCTGATGAGGCTAGGAGTAGAAGTAGGGATGGAGGTAGAAGTCAGAAGCTTATGTTGTTTATACGGGGGAATGCTATGTCCGGTGCTCCGATTATTAATGGTACGAGTCAGTTTCCGAAGCCCCCAATCATGATTGGTATAACTATGAAAAAGATTATAACGAAAGCGTGAGCAGTGACAATAACATTATAAATTTGGTCGTCTCCTAGGAGGGTCCCAGGTTGGCTTAGTTCTGCGCGGATCAATAGGCTTAGTGCTGTGCCTACTATGCCGGCTCAGGCTCCGAAAATTAAGTATAGGGTGCCAATGTCTTTGTGATTAGTGGAAAAGAATCAACGAGTTAGAAACACAGGTAAGATGGCTGAATGTCCAAGCGTTAGGCTGTAGACCTTTTTATAGAGGTTTAATCCCTCTTCTTATCAAATCTCGTGGTGAAGTTCATGTCAAATTGCAAATTTGAAGATATACCTTTATTGGTGTCGGGGTTTTCCCGCCCTGTAGAGGCGGGAAAAAGTAGGCAAAAGCCCGCTGGATAGGGTGTTTAGCTGTTAACTAAATTTATTATGGGATCGAGGCCCATTTGTCTAGTTAAGGCCTTAGCTTAATTAAAGTGTTTGAGTTGCATTCATGAGATATAAGGTAGAGTCTTATAGGTCTTATCAGAAACTAAGAGGTTTTGTCTCTTGTTTGGGGCTTTGAAGGCCCCCGGTTTTGTAGGTTTGATCCTAAGTTTCTAGATGGCGGTTAGTAGGGTGGGTGTGATTGGAAGTAAGGAGATGGATAGGGTGGTTATTAGGGCAAGGTAGTGTTTTTGGTTGATTTTATGTCGTCATTGTTGTAGGTAGTTAGTGGAGTTTGGAGGTAGTGTGATGGTTGTGTAGTATGAAATTCGTAGGTAGAAAAATAGGCTAAGTAGTGATAGGAGGGCTATTATAGTGGCAATAATGAGTATGTGTTGTTTAGTTAGTTCTTGGATGATTAATCATTTAGGTATGAATCCTGTTAGTGGTGGTAGTCCTGCTAGTGATATGAGGGTTAGTATTATTATAGTGTTTAGTGTGGGGAGTTTTGTTCATGATGTTATTATTACAGAGATTTTGTTTGTTTCTAGAAGTTTAATTATTAGGAATATTGTAGAGGTTATGGCGATGTATGTGTAGAATGTAAGTAGTGTAAGTTTTGGGGACAGGGTGAGGATTGTGATTATTCATCCTAGATGGGCGATGGAGGAGAATGCTATGATTTTTCGTAATTGGGTTTGGTTTAGTCCGCTTCATCCTCCGATGATGGTGGATGTGAGTCCTAGTGTTAGTATTAGTGGTGTGTTTATGGACTGGGCGGTTATTATTAGTAGGGATAATGGTGCTAGTTTTTGTCAGGTGGTTAAGATTAGGGCTGTTGTTGTGGTGGTTCCTTGAAGTACTTCTGGTAATCAAAAATGGAATGGGGCTAGCCCTAGTTTAATGGCTAGGGCTGTGGTAAGGATTGTACATGAGATGTTGTTAGATATTTGTGTGATGCTTCATTGGCCTAGTGTTCATGCATTAATAATACTGGAGAATAGAATTAGTGTTGAGGCAGTTGCCTGTGTCAGGAAGTATTTGATGGCGGCTTCGATTGCTCGTGGGTGGTGTTGTTTAGCGATTAGTGGGATGACGGCTAGGGTGCTGATTTCTAGGCCGGTTCATGCTAGGATTCAGTGGTTGCTGGAAATTGTCAGTAGTGGTCCTATGATTAGGCTTGTGGTAATGATTGTGTTTGCATACGGGTTCATTAGTATAGGAAGGATTTTAACCGACATTTTCGGGGTATGGGCCCAAGAGCTTAATTAGCTGACTTTACTAGAATATAGTATAATGGAAGTATAGGGAGTTTTGATCTCTCTGGTATAGGTTCAATTCCTATTTTTCTAAGGAGACGAGGGGGTTTTAACCTCTATTATTCACCCTATCAAGGTGATCCTTTGGTTCAGGCACGTGTCCTATGGTATTGGGGGTAGCCCTGATAAGGCGGTTGGTATTGAAATGTGTCATAGGCATAATGCTAGGGTGATTGGGAGGAAGTTTTTTCATAGTAGGTGTATTAGTTGGTCGTATCGGAATCGGGGGTAGGAGGCTCGGATTCATAGGAATCCTATTGATAATAGTATTGTTTTTGAGGCTAATGATATTGAGAATAACTCTGGGATGTTGTTGGTGTGGGCAGGGTTTAAAAATAGGATGGCGGTCAAGGTGTTTATTATTAGGATGTTTGAGTATTCTGCTAGGAAGAATAGGGCGAATGGTCCAGCGGCATATTCGACGTTGAATCCTGACACGAGTTCGGATTCGCCTTCGGTTAGGTCGAATGGTGCTCGGTTGGTTTCGGCTAATGTGGAGATATATCATATTATTATGAGTGGTCAGGAGGAGAATATTAGGTATATTGGTTCTTGTGTTACTATAAATGTTTGTATGTTAAAGCCCCCTGAGAAGAGGACTAGGGAGAGTAGGATGATTCCTAGGGTTACTTCGTATGAGATGGTTTGGGCTACTGCTCGTAGGGCCCCTATTAGGGCATATTTTGAGTTTGAGGCTCACCCTGATCATAGGATTGAGTAGACCATTAGGCTGGAAATGGAGATTAGGAATAGGATGCCTAGGTTAAGGTCAGCTAGGGGGAATGGAATTGGAAATGGGAGTCAAATTGATAGTGCTAGTAATAGGGCTAGGATTGGGGATATGGTGAATAGTGTGATTGATGAGTTTAGTGGGTAGATTGGTTCTTTAATAAATAGTTTTACTCCGTCTGCTACTGGTTGTAATAGTCCGTATGGTCCTACAATGTTTGGGCCTTTTCGAAGTTGTATGTAGCCTAGTACTTTTCGTTCAATTAGGGTGAAGAAGGCTACGGCAATTAGGATTGGGATTACATATATTAATGGGGGTATGAGGTTAGATAGGAGTGTTTTCATGGATTGGGAAGGGGAATTGAACCCCTGGATAAAGGGTTTAGGCCTTTTGCATTTGTACCTGGCTCTGCCATCCCAATTTGGCCCTTTTTTTGGGCACAGGTTTTTGTCTTATTATTAGTTAAGTTGTTTTCACTAATGTAAGGTAAGGCTTGTTTTTGATATTGGCCTTGTCTTTTCGGTCCTTTCGTACTGGAAAAGACTGAAAGTTTATAGATAGAAACCGACCTGGATTGCTCCGGTCTGAACTCAGATCACGTAGGACTGTTAATCGTTGAACAAACGAACCCTTAATAGCGGCTACACCATTAGGATGTCCTGATCCAACATCGAGGTCGTAAACCCCATCGTCGATAGGGACTCTAGGATGGGATTGCGCTGTTATCCCTGGGGTAGCTTGGTTCGTTGATCAAGTGTATTGGATCGTTTTGCCGGAAGCACTTTGAACTGTTGTTCTAGGTTTAAAGGGTTTTTTATTTTTCGGAGGTTTTGTTTTGTTCCGAGGTCGCCCCAACCGAAAATAAAAATCAGGTGCTGTTTGGTATAAGGCCCGTGGGTGGGTGTTGGTGATAGTTGATTTTATATTTGAAGTTCCACAGGGTCTTCTCGTCTTATAGTGTTATCCCCGCTTTTGCACGGGAAGATCAATTTCACTGATTATTTGTAAGAGACAGGTAGAGCCTCGTTTGGCCATTCATTCTAGTCTTTATTTAAAAGACAAGTGATTACGCTACCTTTGCACGGTTAGGATACCGCGGCCGTTTAACAGTGTCACTGGGCAGGCATTACCCCCAATACTTATGTTCTTGCTGGGGGCTATGTTTTTGGTAAACAGTCGGGCTCGTTTGGTTTGCCTAGTTCCTTTTACAAATTTTAATCTTTCTTATATGCGCTCCTGTGTTGGGTTAACAGTTTGTTTTATAGGGTGTTTTAAGTGTTGTTGGTTTTATAGTATGGCTGTTAATAATCAGTAGTTTGTCTGTTATGATTTAAGCTAGCGCGTAGAGAAGTTCTGTTCTTCTTGTTACTCATTTTAGCATTAGTTCTTCTATTGGGGTAGAATAGCTCAATATTGTCTGGAGGAAAAAAGTTTGTCGTTTATGTTTTTTGGTGGTAGAGCTTTGACGCTTTCTTTGGTGATGGCTGCTTTAAGGCCTACGGTGGTGAATATTTTGGTATTTTGTCCTTCGTTTTAGGTTGTGTCCTTTTTCAATCGGGCTGTACCTCGATTGAATATATCTTAAACTTTTCTTTTACACTTTGAGATGTTTTGTAGGAGGTTTAAGGTTGAACTTGTATTCTTTTGTTGAGCAACCAGCTATCACTAGGTTCGTTAGGCTTTTCACTTCTACTTATAGGTCTCTCCACTCTTTTGCCACAGAGACGGATTTAGCCTGATGGGGCTGCCTTTAAGTAGCTCACTTAGTTTCGGGGGTTCAAGCTTTAGGTCTCTTTGCTTGGATGTGCTTGCTAAACCATGATGCAAAAGGTATAAGGGTTAATCTTTGCTTTCTAGGGCTTGGTGAATGTTTCATTGTTTTTCATCTTTCCCTTGCGGTACTGTCTTTATTGCTCCAACTTTGTCTTTTCTATCTCCTATACTGGGGCAGTGAAAATGTTTTGGTTGTTCTTGGTGGGATGGTTTTGTTTTGTTGTATTTGTGTTAGTTGGTTGGGCTAGATTGTTGCTCAAAATAGTCTTGTTTTAGGGGACATTTTTCAGGTGTAAGCTGAATGCTTTTGATTTAAGCTATATTTTGAATGTTCCAAGTACACCTTCCGGTATACTTACCTTGTTACGACTTGCCTCATCTGTTTATTTGTTGTGGTTTTATTTATAGGTGATGTTGATTTGAGGAGGGTGACGGGCGGTGTGTGCGTGCCTTAGGACCGGCTTAAATTGGGCATTCTAATCCTTGTTTACTGCTAAATCCTGCTTGTAGAACTTGTTTCATGGTTCTTTCCGTGAGATAATTTCTAGTTTAGAAAATGTAGCCCATTTCTTCCATCTCAGTTAGCTACACCTTGACCTGACTTATTAGCTATTGTTGGCTGTTTTGCTTACTTTTATATCCTTCATAGGGTAGGCTAGTGACGGCGGTATATAGGCGGTACTGGCAAGAGATGGTGAGGTGGATCGTGGATTATCGATTATAGAACAGGCTCCTCTAGGGGGGTTTAAGGCACCGCCAAGTCCTTAGAGTTTTAAGCGTTATGCTCGTAGTTCTCTGGCGGATATTTTTGTGTGTTAAATATCTGGGTTTAGGGCTAAGCATAGTGGGGTATCTAATC